AGGAAGCTGATTCATTCATTAGTAAAGCCGAAGCCAATAGGAGTACTATTGTGAAAAAGTTAAGACCGCGGGCTCGAGGACGTAGTTATCTGATAAAAAGACCGACATGTCATATAACAATTGTATTAAAAGATAAATCTAAATCATTTTTAGATCAATCTAAGATTTAGATTCATATAAAAAAATATGGATGAAAAATAAAATAGAATAGAAAAATATGGGACAAAAAATAAATCCACTTGGTTTCAGACTTGGTACAACTCAAAGTCATCATTCCTTTTGGTTCGCACAACCAAAAAATTATTCCGGGGGCCTACAGGAAGATGAAAAAATACGGAATTGTATCAAGAACTATGTACAAAAAAATAGGAAAATATCCTCAGGTTTCGAAGGAATTGCACGTATAACAATTCAAAAAAAAATCGATTTGATCCAAGTCATAATCTATATTGGATTCCCAAATTTATTAATAGAGGGGCAAACACGAGGAATCGAAGAATTACAGATGAATGTACAAAAGGAGTTTCATTCTGTAAACCGGAGACTCAACATTGCTATCACAAGAGTTGAAAAACCTTATGGACAACCTAATATTCTTGCAGAATATATAGCTTTACAATTAAAAAATAGAGTTTCGTTTCGAAAAGCAATGAAAAAAGCTATTGAATTAACTGAACAAACGGATACAAAAGGAATTCAAGTGCAAATAGCAGGCCGTATCGACGGAAAAGAAATTGCACGTGTCGAATGGATCAGAGAGGGTAGAGTTCCCCTACAAACAATTCGCGCTAAAATTGATCATTGTTCCTATACAATTCGAACTATTTATGGAGTATTAGGTATAAAAATTTGGATATTTGTAGACGAGGAATAATCAACCTTGTCTTCCCATTCTGTCCAGTGATAAAACAAAAAATGACAAACTCTTTCATTCTTTTTCCGTTAAAAATAAAAAAAATGAACAATTCTAATTCTATAAGGTTAAATAAAAATTCGATTGATCATTTGGTATAATTGCTATGCTTAGTGTGTGACTCGTTAGTTTTTTCTTTATAGTTTAAAGTTGGGATTAAAAAAAAAAAATAAACTGACCCCCGCTATAAACTTTGTAATTATATAAAATAAACTAATAACCAACTTATTGCTTCGTATTGTCGAGATCCCAAGAAACAGTCACTATATGAATGAATGGATCTATCATATGGTTGTAGCAACTGAAATTCTTTCAAGAAAAAATAAATCTGATTATGGGTTGTAAAGCAAAAAAATAAAGGGATGTGGATAAATGGAAGGATGATAGAAAGAAAGAACAAAAATATCAATGATATATGATTCCAATATGTATGGTCTATGAATCACGTCATAAAAGGCAGTGTGATAAAGCATCAATACTGATAAAATAATTATAAATATAATAAGATAATTATAAATATAAGAATTTTAAAATGAAATAATTTAAAATAGAATAAAATAATAAAGAGCCTTCAGGTTAATAAAAACTGAGGAAATTGACTCGGGAACGAATTTTGTTGGAAGCTCCATTGCAAAGTTCGGACCTAACCATTAATGGAGAAGCTATGGGAACGACAGAACCTGTGACTGCATAGGCTTCTATTGAAAACGAATCCTAATAATTCATTGGGTGGGATGGCGGAACGGACCAAGAAAAAATTGATTTATTCTGAGAGGTCATGAATTGAACCTTCGAATGAAACAGGAAAGAGTAAATATTCGCCCGCGAAACCTCTATTTATTGGATTACAATCTTTTGTCGTAATTCGATAGAGGTAAAAAAAAAATAAGGAAAGGATTCGTTATGTTATAAAAATAAAAAAGAGAAACATTACATTATCTATAAAGATACATAAATGTACACACACGTCTAGCTGTATTGTATATCTTGTATCTACATCTTCCTTCTTATGTAAGAAATTAAATATCAATAAAAGCCATTACTTGGTGTATTATCTATTAATGTGTACCTATTAATGTGTATCTATTAATGTGTATCTATTAATGTGTATCTATAATATTATTGAATTTGAATCCTTTCATTCGCGAGGAGCTGGATGAGAAGAAACTCTCATGTCCGGTTCTGCAGTAGAGATGGAATTAAGAAACAACCATCGACTATAACCCCAAAAGAACCAGATTTCGTAAACAGCATAGAGGAAGAATGAAAGGAATATCTTGTCGAGGCAATCATATTTGTTTCGGCAGATACGCTCTTCAGGCACTTGAACCTGCTTGGATTACAGCTAGACAAATAGAAGCAGGGCGAAGAGCAATGACACGATATGTGCGTCGTGGTGGAAAAATATGGGTACGTATATTTCCCGACAAACCTGTTACAGTAAGACCCGCGGAAACACGTATGGGTTCGGGGAAGGGATCCCCTGAATATTGGGTATCCGTTGTTAAACGGGGTCGAATACTTTATGAAATGGGTGGAGTATCAGAAACTGTAGCTAGAGCAGCTATCTCAATAGCTGCGCGCAAAATGCCTATACGAACTCAATTTCTTATTTCAGGATAGAGATGTAGAACTAAACAAAAAGGGGTATTGGGGATGAAAAAACAACCGCAGGTTTATTTTTTTCTGGACGGACAATATTTCTTTTTTTTCTTTCATACTTTTGCATTGAAATAACAGATTGAAATAAAAATGATATGATTCAACCTCAGACCCTTTTGAATGTAGCGGATAACAGCGGAGCTCGAAAATTGATGTGTATTCGAATCATAGGAGCTGGTAATCACCGATATGCTCATATTGGTGATGTTATTGTTGCTGTAATCAAAGAAGCAGTTCCCAATATGCCTCTAGAAAGATCAGAAGTAATTAGAGCTGTAATTGTACGTACATGTAAAGAACTCAAACGTGAAAACGGTATGATAATACGATATGACGACAATGCTGCGGTTGTCATTGATCAAGAAGGAAATCCAAAAGGAACTCGAGTTTTTGGTGCGATCGCTCGAGAATTGAGACAGTTAAATTTTACTAAAATAGTTTCATTAGCTCCCGAAGTATTATAAATAGTAGTAGATGAGACTATAATATAGTAGGGTATCTGAAATAGATCAAATAGATCAAATTAGTAGATTGTGTCTCACGTATATACTTTATAATAATAATAAAAAAAAAAAAGGAAACATGTTGATTATATCAAAATTAGGAGGAACCTATAATTCTAGTTCGTCATGGGTAGGGACACTATTGCCGATCTAATAACTTCTATAAGAAATGCTGACACGGATAAAAAAGGAAGGGTTCGAATAGCATCTACAAATATCACCGAAAATATTGTTAAAATACTTCTACGAGAAGGTTTTATTGAAAACGTTCGGAAACATCAGGAGAGTAACAAATATTTCTTGGTTTCAACTCTGCGACATAGAAAAACCAGAAAAGGAATATATAAAACTAGAACCATTTTAAAGCGTATCAGCCGACCCGGCTTACGAATTTATTCCAACTATCAACGAATTCCTAAGATTTTAGGTGGAATGGGAATTGTAATTCTTTCTACTTCTCGAGGTATAATAACAGATCGAGAAGCTCGACTAGAAAGAATTGGAGGAGAAATTTTGTGTTATATATGGTAATCTTCCACCTCTGGTATCCGAATTTGATCTCTAACTTCCTATTTGTAAAATAGAGAGGAAAAGTGAGTTATATAACTCTTCCTCCATTAGTTGATACTTCAAGGAGGTTACCTGGAATGAAAGAACAAAAATTGATTCATGAGGGTTTAATTACTGAATCACTTCCCAACGGTATGTTCCGGGTCCGTTTAGATAATGAAGATCTAATTCTAGGATATGTTTCAGGGAGGATCCGCCGCAGTTTTATACGGATACTACCGGGAGATAGAGTAAAAATTGAAGTAAGTCGTTATGATTCAACCAGGGGACGTATAATTTATCGACTTCGCAACAAAGATTCGAACGATTAGGTTATTTTTTTAACCATGGGTATACAATTTGAAGTTCAAAAAAAAATTCAAGAGACTTATTCTCTTCCAAGAAGTGGATTCAGAATTAAGGTAAGGAATAAAAAATATGAAAATAAGGGCTTCCGTTCGTAAAATTTGTGAAAAATGTCGACTGATTCGCAGGCGTGGACGAATTATAGTGATTTGTTCCAATCCGAAACATAAACAGAGACAGGGGTAATTCTTCTAAAAAAGAACTTTACTTTCCAAAATTCAAAAATCAAATATGTAAAAATAAGGTAAAGGATCTGTTTTAACATGAAATGGATATCTCCGTATCTTTTCTTTTTGTATATTTCTGACTCATAAATATGAGATGATAAAATATGACAAAAGCTATACCAAGAATTGGTTCACGTAGGAATGGGCGTATTGGTTCACGTAAGAATGGGCGTAGAATACCAAAAGGCGTTATTCATGTTCAAGCGAGTTTCAACAATACCATTATAACTGTTACAGATGTACGAGGTCGGGTAGTTTCTTGGGCCTCCGCTGGTACTTCTGGATTCAAAGGCACAAGAAGAGGAACACCTTATGCTGCTCAAGCCACAGCGGTAAATGCTATTCGTACAGTGGTTGATCAGGGTATGCAACGAGCAGAAGTTATGATAAAGGGTCCTGGTCTCGGAAGAGATGCAGCATTACGAGCCATTCGTAGAAGTGGTATATTATTAAGCTTCGTACGTGATGTAACACCTATGCCACATAATGGATGTCGACCTCCTAAAAAAAGACGTGTGTAGAAATAAGAATTAAACCGATTTCAAGAGAAATAAATGATCAAATAATAATACTAGTATAGTATGGTTCGAGAGGAAGTAGCAGGATCCACTCGAACACTACAGTGGAAGTGTGTTGAATCAAGAGTAGACAGTAAGCGTCTTTATTATGGTCGTTTCATTCTGTCACCACTTATGAAAGGTCAAGCTGATACCATCGGTATTGCCATGCGAAGGGCCTTACTTGGAGAAATAGAAGGAACATGTATCACACGTGCAAAAT